AAAATATTTCTAGATCCCAATACACCCAATGCCAGATAGCTGCCAAAAAGCATAAGCCAGAAAACACAATATGTGCTCCCGCTACACCTTCGTAACTCCAAATACCAGGATTCGTTACAGTCCCCCCTGTGATACTCCAACCGCCCCATGAATTGGTTATTCCTAAACGAGTCATGAAGGGTATAACGAACATACCCTGTCTCCACATTGGATCAAGAACAGGATCAGAAGGATCAAAAACCGCTAATTCATACAGAGCCATCGAACCGGCCCAACCAGCAACCAGAGCTGTATGCATTATATGAACAGAAAGCAACCGACCGGGATCATTCAATACAACTGTATGAACACGATACCAAGGCAAACCCATGGAAATACCCCTTATATCAAAGATAAATGGACACTACGTAACTTTATTGCATTGGAAAAGACTATAATATGACTATCCTATGGACCACTCTTGTTGAGTCAATTATTTCCGAACAAGGGTTTCTATTCTGTTGGTAATAATGGAACAATTCTGTTCGTAGGAACAAAGAGAAGCAGATTTATTCTATACTCGATAAGTACCAATACGCAATGGGGGAGTTGATCCCATTTTCTATGAGCGAATGAGTCCATACTTATTTATCATTAGAAAGACCTATTCGTAATAATTTGAGTTTATTCATTCTGTCTTTCTTTATGAATTTTGAGAATCTATGGATAAAATAAATACGATAAAAACCAATATGAAGATTATAAAGACAATAAAAAAAATTGTTACGTTTCCACCTCAAAGTGAAATATAGTATTTAATTCTTTCTTTCATTTAATGCCTATTGGTGTTCCAAGAGTTATATTCCGAAATCCTGGAGATCCAAGTTCATCTTGGATTGACATATAGTGCGACTTGTCAGATATATTGGGTCATATGGTATTTCCCCGTTCTCTCCCCCGATCGAGATATCCCCCGTTTCGCCCAAGAAAGATAAATTGAATCATCAAAAATTTGGAGCGTGAAGTGCAATTAGATCCATTTTTGAGGGGATTCATATTACTATTATTATTATCAATTAGAATAATTCAATTAGAATAATTTATGGTTGGCTTGGTTGGACTAAATAAATGAAGTATCCAGGCTCCGTTTAGAAAAAACCCAATTGGATTGGTAAGATATCTATGATTGCTATTCATATTTTTTCTTTGTAAAGAGATCCTAATTGTCAAGCAAAGTTATCTCAACTCTAATAAATACTTGTATAAAATAAAATGAATTGAAAAAAAAAAAGAAATACAAAAAGAAATGGTAATGGGAGCATTTGTCCTATATGTACAAATCCAAATCGGGCGTATCTTTACCCGGAGTAGAGCATAAACCTAAAAAGATGAAACAGACCCATTCAGGAACAAGAAAATACCATCGCGGTTTGGATTAAATCTCGATGAAAGAATACATCAATGAGAAGTTAATTCGATAAGTTTAATGACCCTTTCTTATAACTTCGAATTTTCTAATGGAAAATCGAAAATATCAAAAAGGAGTAAAAACTCGTCTTTATTGAAAAATCGAAGAAAAGCCCTTTCGTTAGAAGTAAGAAAGAACCCTTCTAGAAAAAAAGAAAGAGGACTCGAATCTATACATTGATTCACAATTTTTTTGAACCGTATGCATCAAAAGGCGCATGTACGGTTCCTAAGGGATACAATTTTACCCTAATCAACCGACTTTATCGAGAAAGATTACTTTTTTTAGGCCAAGGGATTCATACAACTCTTGCGAATCAACTTATTGGTCTTATGATATATCTCAGTATGGAGGATGAGACCAAAGAGCTGTATTTGTTTGTAAACTCTCCTGGGGGCTGGGTAATACCTGGGATCGCCATTTATGATACTATGCAATTTGTGCGACCAGATATCCATACAGTATGCATAGGATTAGCTGCTTCAATGGGATCTTTTATCCTGGTCGGAGGACAACTTACCAAACGTATAGCATTCCCTCACGCTTGGCGCCAATGAGGTTTTTATTTGAGAGAAAAAAGAAGACTATGCCTTCGCCATATGAATACTAAGTAATAATAGCATGGCACTTCGAATTCGATATGAGAAATTTTTATATTGTTTTTCTTTTTTCAAAACATTAGATTCTATATCGAGAGAGTAGTATGAGATAAGGGGTATTTCCGATTTTCTCTTATCTATCGGGAGTTCAGTTCAGCGTCACAAACTTTTTTGTTTTCATGCCGGAGAGTTCTTAACAATATTTATGTTATGAAAAAGTACGAAAAAAAAATATTTTTTCCTTATTTGATCGGATTAAAAAGAAACTTTGGGATTGCTGAATCACAGACAAAAAAAAGAAAAAATAAACATATAAAGCAACGGAGCCATCATAGTATTTTTTAACTCCTCCGAAAGGAAGGATGGCAATTTGATTATTTACCCATCTGAGTCTGATAGATTCTATTTTTCTCTTTCTTCAATAGAAAGGAGGGGGTAAATTTTCTTGTAGAGCCGTATGCACAAAAGATGCCTGTACGGTTGTTCAATTCTATCTTTTTTCTATTCTTTATCTTTCTTTTCTCTTTGCTTTATCATGCGAGATAGGAGAAGCTTTTATTTTGTTATATCATCAGGGTAATGATGCATGAACCTGCTAGTGGTTTTTATATGGCACAAGTAGGCGAATTTGTCGTGGAAGCGGGAGAACTGCTGAAACTGCGTGAAACCCTCACAAGGGTTTATGCAGAAAGAACGGGCAAACCCTTATGGGTTGTATCCGAAGATATGGAAAGAGATATTTTTATGTCAGCAACAGAAGCCCAAGCTTATGGAATTGTTGATTTTGTAGCGGTTCAAGAAAAATAACATGGATTTCGCGCAAATCTGTGATTTGAGATTTTATCTTCGAATTGAATATTCTAGTAAATAGAAGTAATTCACCATCATTCGGTTAGGATCAATCTAAACCAACCCATCATATTATGTATACGATTCAACATGCCAACTATTAAACAACTTATTAGAAATACAAGACAGCCAATCAGAAATGTCACGAAATCCCCCGCTCTTCGGGGGTGCCCTCAGCGTCGAGGAACATGTACTAGGGTGTATGTGCGACTCGTTTAGATCATGAGCTGGCACAAAAGCAAGAAAACTACTTTTACAGTATCAATGATCAGTACCGGTGAATGGGATAGGATGGAAAAAGGAACTCCATCCATTATTCAAAAAAAAACTCTACCATATCCCTCTATTGTGTATGAAGTTTATGGTTTCCGTTGGTGTAAATACAATCACCTGAATTTAAGATGATAAGAAATTTTCCATTGGTAACAAATGGTTATCCATTAAGCGGAGGAAATCTTATTTAAAAAGCATAAAACATAAAGATTAGGTAGGCTCCCAATCTGGCAAGAACGGACTAAGAGGGTCAGCTACCCAGCAAACTTTCATAATTAAATACCGTTACTGTATAGGTAGATCTGATTGTGAAAGACCTATTACTGGATAATTCATGGGTAGAGCCAAAGCGTGTGAACTATACAAGTTCCCAATAACATCAATTAAATATTAAATTAAAGTATAAAGTCAAGGCTCCGGTGTATAGAGAAGACCTCACCGTTTAAGAAGTAACCATAGAAACGAAGGAACCCACTATTTCTTTTTTTATTTCTTTTATTTACTATATTTTTGATACCTAGGAAAATGCAATTTCTTAGTTCTGTCTTATTTCGCAGTGAAATACCTAAAAAAAAAATAAAAAATCGTGGTCGGGAAGGTTAGAGTAGCCAAAGCCATTGGAATTTTGATTTTATACATTGGAAAAATCCGTTTTGTTATTAATAGACTAGGAAGAGGGAAAAGAATAACTGAAAGAAAGGCAATCAATTAGTTATTCGTCAAAGTTTCATTTATTCAATGACCAGAATTAAACGGGGATATATAGCTCGGAGACGTAGAACAAAAATTCGTTTATTTGCATCAAGCTTTCGAGGGGCTCATTCAAGGCTTACTAGAACTATTACTCAACAGAAAATAAGAGCTTTAGTTTCGGCTCATCGGGATAGGGATAGGAAAAAGAGAGATTTTCGTCGTTTGTGGATCACTAGGATAAACGCAGTAATTCGCGAAAGGGGAGTATCCTATAGTTATAGTAGATTAATACACGATCTGTACAAGAGACAGTTGCTTCTTAACCGTAAAATACTTGCACAAATAGCTATATCAAATAGGAATTGTCTTTATATGATTTCGAACGAAATCATAAAGGAAGTAGATTGGAAAGAATCCAACAGAATAATTTAAATGGAGTTACCCGGAGAATGAACTCCGGGAAGGTAGAGTAGAAATTAGTATGAGAAAATATACTAAAGTAGTCAAAATGAATGAACACGTTCAATTCAATTCAATAAAAACAGATTTCTTTTTTTCCGATTCATTTTTTTCTTGCGACACGATACTCAAATCTAGATTCAATCAAATCTAGATTCTTGTAATTATGATTCAAGTGAAGAAAAAGTAAGCCTATTTATTTCGGGCTTTAAAACCAGTAGTTCTAGCGGTCGACTCGGTTCTTTCAAATTGTTTCTCATTATTGAGAAAAGGTAACAAAGATAAAATACGAGCTTGTTTTATAGCAAGAGTAATTAATCGTTGTTGTTTCAAGGTCAATCTATTCACACGTCTTGATAATATTTTTCCTTGTTCACTAATAAATCGACTAATTAAACTCATGTTTCTATAATCAATTCGATCCCCCGATTGAATCGGGGGCAAACGCCTACGAAAAGATCGCTTGAATTTAAGAAAAGGTCGCTTGGATTTATCCATGGTTTGTTTGTTTAATTTATTCCTTATCTCTAAAATCCTATTTCTTAATTCTAATTCATTTTAAATCCACTCAAAATAGGATTTTTCAAAAATAGGATTTGTTTATTTTCTATTTAAATATGTTATATATATAATGTCATTTTTTCCCCTTCCTTGAAAGGGTAAGACACAGGTACTTGGTT